CTATCGGAACAATACTCTTATCGATCTATTAACAACAAGTAGATCTACGCCAGGGGAATTAGTAATGTGTCAGGAAAAATTAGTACAAGAGGCCGTGGATACACTTCTTGATAATGGAATCCGCGGACAACCAATGAGGGACGGTCATAATAAGGTTTACAAGTCGTTTTCAGATGTCATTGAGGGTAAAGAGGGAAGATTTCGCGAGACTCTGCTTGGCAAACGGGTTGATTATTCGGGGCGTTCCGTCATTGTCGTAGGTCCCTCACTTTCATTACATCGATGTGGATTGCCCCGCGAAATAGCAATAGAGCTTTTCCAGACATTTGTAATTCGTGGTTTAATTAGACAACATTTTGCTTCGAACATAGGAGTTGCTAAGAGTAAAATTCGGGAAAAAGAACCCGAAAATACTTCCAGAAGTTATGCAGGGGAATCCCGTATTGTTGAATAGAGCACCTACTCTGCATAGATTAGGCATACAGGCATTCCAACCCGGAAGGACGTGCTATTTGTTTACATCCATTAGTTTGTAAGGGATTCAATGCAGACTTTGATGGGGATCAAATGGCTGTTCATGTACCTTTATCTTTGGAGGCCCAAGCGGAGGCTCGGTTACTTATGTTTTCTCATATGAATCTCTTGTCTCCAGCTATTGGGGATCCCATTTCCGTACCAACTCAAGATATGCTTATTGGGCTGTATGTATTAACGAGCGGGAATCGTCGAGGTATTTGTGCAAATAGGTATAATCCGTGTAATCGCAGAAATTATCAAAATGAAAGAATTGACGATAAAAACTATAAGTATACGAAAGAAAAAGAACTTTTTTTTTCTAATTCCTATGATGCAATTGGAGCTTATCGACAGAAAAGAATCCATTTATAGTCCTTTGTGGCTCCGTTGGCGACTAGATCAACGCGTTTTTTCTTCAAGAGAAGCTCCCATCGAAGTGCACTACGAATCTTTGGGTACCTATCATGAGATTTATGGGCACTATCTAATAGTAAGAAGTATAAAAAAAGAAATTCGTTGTATATACATTCGAACCACTGTTGGTCATATTTCTCTTTATCGAGAAATTGAAGAAGCTATACAAGGGTTTTGTCGGGCCTGCTCATATGGTATCTAAGCTAAGTAAATTCTATGATACCGATCTAAATTCGGGTTTCTCCGGTTCCGCTAGGATCATAGTTCTTGAATTTCTACACGAAAATAAATTAAGAAAAGGAAGTTTTCCAATCATTGACTCAAACCCAATATCTATTCGAACCCCCAAAACTTGTAGGAGTACATCTTGGATCTTCCGATTGTGTTATGGTCGGAGTCCGACTCATGTCGACCTAGTGGAACTGGGAGAAGCTGTAGGTATTATTTCGGGTCAATCTATTGGCGAACCGGGCACTCAACTAACATTAAGAACTTTTCATACAGGCGAAGTATTCACGGGTGGTACTGCAGAACATGTGCGAGCCCCCTCTAATGGAAAAAGAAAATTCAATGAGGATTTGGTTCATCCCACACGTACACGTCATGGGCATTCTGCTTTTCTATGTTATATAGACTTGTATGTAACTATTGAAAGTGAAGATATTATACATAACGTAACTATTCCACCAAAAAGTTTTCTTTTAGTTCAAAATGATCAATATGTAGAATCAGAACAAGTGATTGCTGAGATTCGCGCGGGAACATACACTTTAAATTTTAAGGAAAGGGTTCGAAAACATATTTATTCTGACTCAAAGGGAGAAATGCACTGGAGTACCGATGTGTACCATGCACCCGAATTTACATATAGTAATGTCCATATCTTGCCAAAAACTAGTCATTTATGGATATTATCGGGGGAGTCGTGCAGGTCCGGTGCAGTCCCTTTTTCACTCCACAAGGATCAAGATCAAATGAACATTAATTCTCTTTCTGCCGGAGGTAGATATATTTCTAACCTTTCAGTAAATAATGATCCACTAAGACACGAATTCTTTAGTTCAAATCTTTCTGGTAAAAAAGAAAGTGGGATTCCTGATTATTCAGGACTTAATCGAATCATATGTCTGGGTCATTGTAATTTCATATATCCCGATATTCTCCATGAAAATTCGGATTTGTTGGCAAAGAGGCGAAGAAATAGATTCATTATTCCATTCCAATCGATTCAAGAACAAGACAAAGAACTAATGCCAGGTTCCGCTATCTGGATGGAAATACCTATCAATGGTATTTTTCGTAGAAAGAGTATTCTTGCTTATTTCGATGATCCTCAATACAGAAAAAAAAGTTCGGGAATTACTAAATATAGTACTATAGGGGTGCATTCAATTCTCAAAAAAGAAGATTTAATTGAGTATCGGGGAGTCAAAGAATTTAAGCTAAAATACCAAATGAAAGTAGATCGATTTTTTTTCATTCCCGAGGAAGTACACATTTTTCCCGAATCTTCTTCTTCTTCCATAATGGTACGGAACAATAGTCTCATTGAAGTAAATACACCAATCAC